TTCAACACATTTCCACTGTAGTGTTCGAGTGGATCCTGTTACTTCCTCTCGAACCATACTAATATTATTATTTAATCAGATCATTGAATCATTTATTTCTCTTGAAATACGTTTAATTCTTATTTCTACACACGTCTTTTTTTAGGAGGTCGACATCCATTATGCGGCATAGGTGTTACATCACGCACGAAACTTAATAGTATACCACTTCTACGAATGGCTCGTAATGCTGCATCTCTTCCGAGACCAGGACCTTTTATCATAATTTCGGCTCGTTGCATACCCTGATCAACCACAGTACGAATGGCATTTACAGCAGCGGCTTGAGCTGCATAGGGTGTCCCTCTTCTTGTGCCTTTGAATCCAGAAGTACCGGCGGAGGACCAAGAAACCACTCGGCCTCGTACATCTGTAACAGTTACAATGGTATTGTTGAAACTCGCTTGAACATGAATAACTCCTTTTGGTATTCTACGTCCATTCTTACGCGAACCAATACGTCCATTCCTACGTGAACCCATTTTTGGTATAAGTTTTGCCATATTTTATCATCTCATAAATATGAATCAGAAATATACAGAAAGATACGGAGATATCCATTTTATGTTAAAACAAATCCTTTCTTTTATTTTTGTAGGGACCCCCTTAGAAAGTTTTTTTTAGAAAAATTATCCTTGTCTCTGTTTATGTCTCGGATTGGAACAAATCACTATAATTCGCCCGCGCCTACGGATCAGTCGACATTTTTCACAAATTTTACGAACGGAAGCCCTTATTTTCATATATCTCACCTCACTCCTTATCTTAATTTGAATCTATTCTTTGGAAGAAAGGAAGTCTCTTGTATTTTTTAACTTTGAATTGTATCCCTATGAAAGGAATTTTTTCAAAAATCATCTAATCGTTCGAATCTTTGCTGCGAAGTCTATAAATTATACGTCCCTTGGTTGAATCATACCGACTTATTTCAATTTTGACTCTATCCCCTGGCAGTATCCGTATAAAACTGCGCCGGATCCTACCTGAAATATAACCTAAAATTAGATCTTCATTATCTAAACGGACCCGGAACATACCGTTGGGAAGTGATTCAGTAATTAAACCTTCATGAATCAATTTTTGTTCTTTCATTCCAGGTAAACCTCCCTTGAAGTATCAACTAATGGAGGAAGAGTTATATAACTCACCTTTCCTCTCTATTTCACAAACAAATAGGAAGTTAGAGATAAAATTAGGATACCAGAGTAGGATCACCATATATAACACAAAATTTCTCCGCCAATTCTTTCTAGTCGAGCTTCTCGATCTGTCATTATGCCTCGAGAAGTAGAAATAATTACAATCCCCATTCCGCCTAAAATCTTAGGAATTTGTTGATAGTTGGAATAGATTCGTAGACCCGGCCGACTGATACGTTTTAAAATAGTTCTATATATTCCTTTCCTAGTTCTTCTATGTCGCAAGGTTGAAACCAAGAAATATTTGTTACTTTCCTGATGTTTTCTAACATTTTCAATAAACCCTTCCCGTAGGAGTATTTTAACAATGTTTTCAGTTATATTAGTAGATGCTATTCTAACTGTTCCGTTTTTACCCATGTCAGCATTTCTTATCGAAGTTATTATATCAGCAATAGCGTCTCTACCCATGACGAATTTTTATTCTTGTTGCTTCCTAATTTTGATATAATCAACATGTTTTTTTGCTGGAATTATTCCATTTTTCAAAGTATATGCGTGAGACACAATCTACTAATTTGATCTATTTCAGATATCCTACTATAACTATATCATAATTTCATCTACTAGTATTTTATTTATAATACCTCGGGAGCTAATGAGATTATTTTAGTAAAATTTAACTGTCTCAACTCCCGAGCAATCGCACCAAAAACTCGAGTTCCTTTTGGATTTCCTTCTTGATCAATGACAACCGCTGCATTGTCATCATATCGTATTATCATACCGTTGTCACGTTTGAGTTCTTTACGTGTACGTACAATTACAGCCCTAATTATTTCTGATCTTTCTAGAGGCATATTAGGCACTGCTTCTTTGATTACAGCAACAATAACGTCACCAATATGAGCATATCGGTGATTACCAGCCCCTATGATTCGAATACACATCAATTTTCGAGCTCCGCTATTATCCGCTACATTCAAAAGAGTCTGAGGTTGAATCATATCATTTTTATTTGAATCCGTTATTTCAATGCAAAGAATGAGGAAAAAAAGAAATAGTGTTTGTCTAGAAAACAGAAAAGAAATAAGTAAAGCGTGGTTATTTTTTAATCCTTAATACCCCTTTTGTTTAGTTTTACATCTCTATCCTGAAATAACAAATTGAGTTCGTATAGGCATTTTGCACGCAGCTATTGAAATAGCTGCTCTGGCTACAGTTTCTGATACTCCGCCCATTTCATAAAGTATTCGACCTGGTTTAACAACGGATACCCAATATTCGGGGGATCCCTTCCCTGAACCCATACGTGTTTCCGT